AGGTTCTGACTGCATATTCTATATAGAGGGTCTCTAGATACTAGATATAGGGAGACCCTCATCGATAGTGTTAAAAGATCCTGCTTCCAGGTCTTTAAGGACATCAAGAAAGGGCATTTTGAAACAAAGGGAGATGTTATAAGCGCCAGCCAAAAACTCAAAAAACGGAAAGGAGATGTGATGTTATGACTACAAAGAAAGCGCCACTCATACTTGAAAAAATGAAAAAAATCATTCAAAAGGTTCTGACTGCGTATTATATATATATATGGTCTCTAGATATAGGGACCCTCACCGATAGTGTTAAAAAATCCTGCTTCCCCAACCGGTCTTTGCCGACTGGCAAGGCTACGGTTCAAACTATAACTAGGGATTCGGCGTCTAATGGGACCCACCAAAGATCATACGGCGCTGATACGGAAAACCCTTCCGAACGAGACTATGCCGAAGACTCTTCTCTGGAAGACGGGTACGAGGCTAAACATTCTTCTATGGAGGAAGGATCTGACACAGAAGATTCTTCTAGGGAGGAAGGATCTGATACAGAAGATTCTTCTAGGGAGGAAGGATCTGATACAGAAGATTCTTCTAGGGAGGAAGGATCTGATACAGAAGATTCTTCTATGGAGGAAGACTCTGATACAGAAGATTCTTCTAGGGAGGAAGGATCTGATACAGAAGATTCTTCTAGGGAGGAAGACTCTGATACAGAAGATTCTTCTAGGGAGGAAGGATCTGATACAGAAGATTCTTCTATGGAGGAAGACTCTGATACAGAAGATTCTTCTAGGGAGGAAGGATCTGATACAGAAGATTCTTCCATGGAGGAAGGATCTGACACAGAAGATTCTTCTTTGCAAGAGGAGGAGGCCGAAGAGTCACTAAAGTCCCTTCGCCAGAAGATGTGTAGGCTTCGTCGGGATCTCGATACGAGTCAGGAGACGTTGTCTCGCCTTCAACAGGCGCTGCGGCAAAGAGAACTTGCTCTTAGACACGAATTAACCAACCTCCTCCTATCCTCTATAGCAGGAGTGCCCTTCTATCACTTTTTATCTCTATCTATTTCTAAAATAGATACAGATTCTAAAATAGATACAGACTAGATAAGAATTGTTTGTTTCATTGATTGGAGTGTAGGATATTAGGCTTCTTTTATTTAGGGTACTCAAGACTTGAGTACCCTAAATAAAAGAAGCCTAAGTAAGTTTTTGAGGGTAGACTTCTTGGGTCTTATGGATCTAATTCATTGAGATTCCGTCCAGTAAAACGGAAGAATTATAAATCTCCAAAAGAATACATAGGAATACTGCAAATAGAGCCATTGCGACACCCATCAAAGGAGTAGTTCCCCATCCAGGAGCCACTTTCCCATATTCCGAATTCAACGGTTTCAATAAAGACCCTAGAGTTGTTCGTCTTGGACCAGATCTAGAACTACCCTCAACGGTTTGTGTCGCCATAAATAAATACTTATTTTCTTGAGATCTGTTGACTTTGTATACCCTTCCGTTGTAAATAAACGATCTTATCATAGATCCATTGTAGTCTTGAATTTATCTAATAATGGAAACATCAACTCTAGTCACCATCTTTCTCTCTGGTTCACTTGTAAGTTTTACCGGGTACGCCTTATATACCGCCTTTGGGCAACCCTCTCAACAACTAAGAGACCCATTCGAGGAACACGGAGACTAGTCGCAGTACCTCCCCAATAGGGGAGGCTCATTACTGCAATTGAGATAACGAAAAATCATTTCACCTTTTTATTTTGCGTTGGAACCTTCGGTGGTTCTCGAAAAAAGATAGCGAAAAAAATGATCCCTAGAGTCGAGACTAAGAGGAATGTATAAACCAATGCTTCCATAGATTCGATTGTGGTTTACAATTATAGCTTCCACATCTGTTCATTTGGTGGGATCATATCCCATCATATCCCAAAAGGGCAACAGTTAAAAGTCGGTGATCCAAAAATCAAGGTTTCTCTGCTGTTAACTCAAAAAAATCAAATAAAAGAGAAAAAAACCAAAGCAATGTTGTATCAGACTACCTGTCTCCTTGTAGTTGGATCTCCAAGTTTTTGGAATGCTCCAAATTCCACTTGAGCATCCAAATCTGGGTCAATGCCGGCAAAAACATCTCTGAACAAAGTTCTGGCACCGTGCCAAATGTGTCCGAAAAAGAAAAGTAAAGCAAATGACGCATGGCCAAAAGTAAACCAACCCCTGGGGCTGCTACGAAAAACACCATCCGATTTCAAAGTAGCACGATCTAATTCAAAAATTTCACCCAATTGAGCGCGTCTAGCGTATTTTTTCACAGTAGCAGGATCGCTATAACTGACTCCATTGAGTTCACCACCAAAGAACTCAACAGTTACACCGACTTGTTCGACACTATACTTCGACTCTGCCCTTCGAAAAGGAACGTCGGCTCTCACAATTCCGTCGCCGTCTACCAAAACGACTGGAAATGTTTCAAAAAAAGTAGGCATACGGCGTACAAAAAGCTCGCGGCCCTCTTTCTCTCTAAAGATAGGATGTCCTAACCATCCAACCGCTATTCCATCCCCATTATCCATTGAACCCGCTCTGAATAATCCCCCTTTAGCTGGATTATTTCCGATGTAATCATAAAAAGCTAATTTTTCTGGAATTTTAGACCAAGCTTCTGAGAAACTCTGATTTTCGGCTAGGCTGGCGCCAACTCTTCGATATATTTCTTGCTGGAAGTATCCTTGATCCCATTGATACCGGGTGGGACCAAATAATTCAATCGGGGTTGTTGCAGAACCATACCACATAGTTCCAGCAACAATAAAAGCTGCAAAAAAGACAGCAGCGATACTACTGGAAAGTACAGTTTCAATATTACCCATACGTAATCCTTTGTATAGACGTTGGGGCGGACGGACACTAAGATGGAATAAGCCCGCCAATATACCCAATGTCCCTGCTGCAATATGATGAGAGGCTATTCCTCCTGGAACAAAAGGATCAAAACCTTCTACACCCCACGCAGGATTTACCGATTGCACTTGTCCCGTGAGTCCATACGGATCGGACACCCATATTCCAGGACCATACAAACCTGTTACATGAAATGCGCCAAACCCAAAGCAAGCTAGCCCTGAGAGAAATAAATGAATTCCAAAGATCTTGGGCAAATCCAAAGAAGGTTTTCCTGTACGCTCATCACAGAATATTTCTAGATCCCAAAACACCCAATGCCAGATAGATGCCAAGAAGCACAAGCCAGAAAATACAATATGTGACCCGGCCACACCTTCGTAACTCCAAATACCAGGATTCGTTATAGTGCCTCCTGCTATACTCCAACCACCCCACGAATTGGTTATTCCTAAACGAGTCATGAATGGGATAACGAACATACCCTGTCTCCACATCGGATCCAGAACGGGATCAGAGGGATCAAAAACTGCCAATTCGTATAAGGCCATCGACCCAGCCCAACCCGAAACTAGAGCAGTATGCATTATATGGACAGAAAGCAACCGACCGGGATCATTCAATACGACAGTATGAACACGATACCAAGGCAAACCCATGGAAAGACCTCTTTCTCAAAACAAAAATAGACACTATGTAACTTTATCGCATTGGGAGCTATGGATTTCCCACTTTCAATGGATTATCTCGGAGCAGGGGTAAATATTCCATTCCCTTGGGAATAGCGGACCAATTCTGTTTGTAGGAACAAATAGAAACAGATCTATTCTATACCCGATAAGTCTCAATACGCAATGCGACATTGGTCTAGTTCTATTTTCTATGGACCAATGCTCGGTCTTATTCTATGAACTTTTAAATCTATCTATAGAAAAAAGAAAATCCGAGGCAATATATATATATAATATTAGGACAACAAGAAAAGGCATTTTGACTAGGCTGCTTCGGTTATATATATATCAATTAAAAAAAAAATAAAAAATATATATATATAAAATATTTGACTAGGCTGTTCAATATTTATATCAATTATAAATATCAAATATTTGACTAGGCTGCTTCGGTTATATATATATCAATTAAAAAAAAAAATATATATATATAAAATATTTGACTAGGCTGTTCAATATTTATATCAATTATAAATATCAAATATTTGACTCGGGTGTTCCATAAATATATGCCAAATATAAAGTTCGCAAGGGAGGCCTCGCGCCTTCCTTGCAATGCCCGTTGGTGTTCCAAAAGTCTCTCTTCTGATTCCTATTAGTGGAGACAAAGCCAAAGACGAAGCCAAAGCCGAAAACAAAGACGAAGCCAAAGCCGAAAACAAAGACGAAGCCAAAGCCGAAAACAAAGACGAAAACAAAGACAAAGAGGAAGAGGAAAAAGAAGAGCCAACATGGTTGGACTTATAGTGCGACTTGGCACATATAATGGGTCCTATGGGATTTCCCCATTCTCTTTCCCGATCGAGATATTTTCTCATTCTTCCCAACCACTAAAAAAGGGTTTAGTGTAAGAATTGAAAGTGAGAACGAAAAGCCAATTAGCTCAACTAGGAAATTAAGAGTTCTATTGTCAATTCGATTTTCAATTAGAATGGAAGAATTTAGGGTTGGCTTGGTTAGACCAATAAAGGATTTCAGGCTCCGCTCATAAAATACCCTATTTATTTTATTGGTCAAATAGAAATAGGTAAAATTCCTATTTATTAGACCAAAGAAGCGATTCCAAACGAACAAATATTGCCCGCTATAATGTATCAATCGCGATCGGGTAAGTAAATCTTTACCAGGAGTAGATCCTAAACCTAAAAGAAAGAATATGAAGAAGCCCATAATTTAGTAACAAGAAAATGACACCATAATTAAAAATCGAATTTCGATCAAATAAAACAAAACCTCAATACAAACTGAATTCGATAAGTTTCAAGTTTCATGAATTCTTTTTGGGGGGAGAAGTGCTCCAAAACTTATCTTTCTTGAAAAATGGAATACGCTCGTTAGGAGTTAGAAAAATCCGACTATGAAACAATGAAAAGGGCTGGAATTTACACATTGCAATGTTTTGAATCGTCTGCACCAAACAACGTGCGTGTAGGATTCCGAAAGAAAAGAAGACAATTTTTTCCTAATCAACCGACTTCATCGAGAAAGATGCCTTTTTTTATGCAACAAGCTTGATTTCGAGACCACGAATACCCTTATGGGTCTCCTAGTAGGTCTCAGTAAAGCTGACCCGACCCGGGATTTTTATATATTTATACACTGTCCCGGCGGATGGGCACTATGCGGAATCGGTCTCTTTGATTTAATGCGATATGTGCCACCAGACGTCCATACAATAACCCTGGGGAAGGCCTATTCAATGGGATCCTTGGTCTTGCTCGGAGCAGCAACTGACGAATGTATAGCATTCCCTAACGGTTCGGGTCGTGCCAATGCATTTTTATTTTTTATTTGAGAGAAAAAAGAAGACTATGCCTTCGCTATATGGAATATGAATCAAATAATAAGTAATAATAGCATGGCACTTCGAGTTTGATAGACGCAATTCTTGTTTTTTCATACGATGAGATTCTGTATCGAGAGAGTGGTATGAAACAAAAAGCATTTCAGATTAGATCTTATCTATCGGGGATCCATTTCAGCGTCACAAACTTTTTGGTTTTAGTCCCTTTCCACTATTTAGTGTATGAGAAATTTTTAAAATGAAAAAAAAATGAGCATTTTCTTTGTTGATTAAATCAACAAGACACTTTGGGATTGCCAAATCGCAGACGATAAAAATAGATAAAGCAACGGAGCCATCATAGTACTATCCTAGTATTAATATTTTAAAATTCTCTCGAAAGGAAGGGTGGTAACTGGATCATTGAAAGACCTTCAGATCTTAGAAATCCTATTTTGATCTTTCTTTATTCAATGGAAGTGAAATAAAAAAAAAAAACGGAATTCCATCGTGGAGCCGTATGCAATGCGCAAACAATGCCTGTACGGTTGCTCACCTCTCTCTTTTTGTTCTTATACGTTACCTGACCTCTTTCCTTCGCCAAATAGTGCGAAATAGAGAAGTCATTCAGGATGGTATATCATTAAGATATTGCTCCACCAACCTAGTTGTTCTTATCTTGGGCCCGGCCTAGGGGAGTTGTACAGGGATGGGGATGAATTTAAAAGTATCCGCAACCACGTCACAAGTATTTATTCACAAAAAACAAAAAAACCCTGGCATATTGTCTATCTGGACCTACAGAGGGATTATCTCATGAATCCATACGAAGCTAAAAGTTATGGACTTGTTGATCATGTAGGAATTGATGGCTATGAACGCTACGGGCGGATCTTTCCTTGGTAACAGATCTATAAGAATAATTGGATTTTCCTCTTGTATTTCTCAATCACATAACTTGGCGATGCAGACTTTTCTTAACAGGGCGAAAATAGACGCTATTACCCAAGATTGCGTCAGTATTCACCGTCATGAAAGCTCTGGCTATTTTGGGCTCCAGCCAAAGCGAATTCTCTCTCACCCATTTCCATATTTTAAAATATGGAACTGTTTTAAAATTTATCTCATCAACAAAGGAAAAAAAAATGCTCAGAATTTTTACCACTTGGGTAGTTAAGGGCGTCAAAACCCTCTTTCACAACCTAACATTTGTATTCAAAGTCGGCAAAGCTCTAACGTGGATATTGTGGGCATTATTTGGTGTGAGAGGGCCGAACCCCAATCCGGGTCCGCCTCTTCCACCACCTATACCGTTGGCGGTCCGAATCCAACGTGTAGATCAAGCTTTATTATCCACCCGACTTCTGTTGTCCCAACATGAGTCGGAATTTTTCACAAGAATTAACCGGATTGGCCTTTTGGGCAACGCTATTCCAAAGGATGGACCTTTGAGAAAGGGTCTCATCAAATTTATGGATGAGAGTATTAGCAAACATCAAGCTGTGATTGCCTCAAAAACAATTCCTCGCTTGTACCTTAAGCTGGCTCTTTTAGACGAAGCCCGGGCTAAACTAGAGGCGGAAGACCAACAAAATGGCAATTGATAAGAAAGCCATCACATAACTTGGCGATGCAGACTTTTCTTAACAGGGCGAAAATAGACGCTATTACTCAAGATTGCGTCAGTATTCACCGTCATGAAAGCTCTGGCTATTTTGGGCTCCAGCCAAAGCGAATTCTCTCTCACCCATTTCCATATTTTAAAATATGGAACTGTTTTAAAATTTATCTCATCAACAAAGGAAAAAAAAATGCTCAGAATTTTTACCACTTGGGTAGTTAAGGGCGTCAAAACCCTCTTTCACAACCTAACATTTGTATTCAAAGTCGGCAAAGCTCTAACGTGGATATTGTGGGCATTATTTGGTGTGAGAGGGCCGAACCCCAATCCGGGTCCGCCTCTTCCACCACCTATACCGTTGGCGGTCCGAATCCAACGTGTAGATCAAGCTTTATTATCCACCCGACTTCTGTTGTCCCAACATGAGTCGGAATTTTTCACAAGAATTAACCGGATTGGCCTTTTGGGCAACGCTATTCCAAAGGATGGACCTTTGAGAAAGGGTCTCATCAAATTTATGGATGAGAGTATTAGCAAACATCAAGCTGTGATTGCCTCAAAAACAATTCCTCGCTTGTACCTTAAGCTGGCTCTTTTAGACGAAGCCCGGGCTAAGCTGGACGCAGAACAACAACAAAACAATGAACAACAACAAAACAAGAACAAAATGACAATTGATGCGAAATTCGGGCTAGAAAGACTGGCTTTGGTTAACGGGGTGAAAACGCACGCTATTATGTAAGATAACGTTAGTAAGCTCTGGCTATTTTGGGCTCCAGACGAAGCTAAAAGTTATGGACTTGTTGATCATGTAGGAATTGATGTCTATGAACGCTACAGGCGGATCTTTCCTTGGTAACAAAGCTATAAGAAAAAGAAACAACCGTACAGGCATCGTTTGTGCATTGCATACGGTTAGTTCCATAGGTTTGGTTTATTCTTATAATCATAATCTGCCCATTACCTGACCTCTTTCCTTCGCCAAATCGTGCAACATAGAGGAGTCATTCAGGATGGTATATGATTAAGATATTGCTCCACCAACCTATTTGTTCTTATCTTGGGCCCAACCTAGGGAAGTTGTACACGGATGGGAATAAAGTAACAATTCTGCGCGACACCGTCGGAAGGCTGTATTATAAACTTCTAACAGGATCAACTAGGACAGAAATCAAGCATTGGGTCGAACTCTGTTAAGGTAATAGGGATGAATAGTCATCGGCTCCCCAGCGCTCCGGGGCAGCACGATATCGATTAAAGAATCTAGGTCTATTTTCTAGGTAAGGGGCAAATCTTTTTGGTTTTATTCGGCGGTTGTAACCTTCATATTGTCATCTTAGAAATGGTTGACAAAAGTGTATTGTATGCAGATAATGAAATTCATAGACGAATAGTCATCTATCCAAAAGATCCATAAAATTATCCATCGAATCTATTCTATTATGGGATTCACCGGTTAGGATTGATCTAAACCAGTTCTCAAGAAAAAAGAGTCTCACTTATGCGAATCTTAATTCTTCTAATGCGTCTGTTTACTCTTATGCGAATGTTTATTAAAATTAAAAAGATTCTAGCGAATCTCTTTTAAGGTATGGGAACCATGTTTAAGAAGATGGGGTGGAAGGTGTTCCAGGCTGTAACGTGGCTATTTGGCATCCTGAGAGGTCCAAATCCTCCGCTGAGGTACGGTTGCAAAGAAGTGAAGAGGCTTTAGACTTCAACAAAGCTCTCTTGCCCGAAAAAGGAAGATGAATTCTTCACAAGAATTAACCGGATTGGCCGTGTTGGAAACTCTATCCAAAAGAATAGTCCTTTGAGAAAAGGTCTCATATCATAGAGCGTATGGATAAAAGCCTATGCGCACATCAAGCTGTGATCGCCTCAAAAGCGATTCCCCGCTTGTACGTAAAGATGGCCCTTTTGGAAGATTGGAAGAAGCCAGGGTCAAGCTTGAGCAGGAACAACAACAACAAAACGAAAATAGATGATAGATCCATGAAAGGGGAGGGTTGTTTAGACACAAAGAACAGGACAACTTCGGTCGGTTATAGTTCGGGACCCGCACAGGGATTCTTTGATGACACCACCAGAAGCCCAAATTCATGGAATTGTAGATCTTGTAGGGGTTGATCATCTTATCTTGGAAGGGGGTCTCCCTAGGAGAAGGGTCAAAAGAACCGTAAAACGGAACAAAGAAAAATCCGTGATGTCATTTCGAACTATAAGTCGAATGAACTAGAATCTAATTTGTTAGTTTCTCTCGTGTAAAATGGGTTAAGTCTCCAATTAGAATCATCCGGTTAGGATCGATCTAAACCAGCCCATTCTGTATATGATTCAGCATGCCAACTATTAAACAACTTATTAGAAACACAAGACAGCCAATCAGAAATGTAAAAAAAGCCCGCGCTCTTCGGGGATGTCCTCAGCGTCGAGGAACATGTACTAGGGTGTATGTGCGACTCGTTCAGATCATGAACTGAACTAAAAGAAAGGAGACAATTTTTACAGTATCAAAGATCCGTACCAATGAATAGGATAAAACCAATGAATAGCATAGAGTGGAAGAACTCCATTCCCTGTCTAAAAAAAAAAACCTTTATTGTGTATGAAATTTATGGTTTACATTGGTACAAATCCGATCACCTCAATTGGAGATGCGAAGCAATTCCCCATTGGTAGCAAATGGTTATCCATTAAGCGGGGGAAATCTTATTTAAAAAGCATAAAAATGATGCTCCTACTCTTGCAAGAACGGACTCACAGGGTCAGCTACCTAACCAACCTTCATAATTAAATGCCGTTACTGTATAGGTAGATCTTATTGTGAAAAGACCTATTACTGGATAATTAATGGGTAGAGCCAAAGAGTGTGAACTATACAAGTTACTAAATAAGGAAGGGGCTCCGGTGTATAGAAAGGACCTCACCGTTTAAAAAGTAACCATAGAAACGATGGAACCCACTATTTTTTATTCATTTATATTTCTTACTTAAATTGACTTTGACTAGTTTTTTGATCAATCTAATTTTATATTTCGAGGTGAAATGCCTGGAAAAAATCGTGGTTGGGAAGGTTATCGCAGCAAAAGCCATTGGAATTTTTTTTTATACACCGGAAGAATCCGTTTTGTTATTATATAGACCGGGAAGGGGGAAAAGAATGACTGAAAGAAAAGAAAGCAATTAGTTATTCATCAAAGTTTCAGTGGATTCAATGACCAGAATTAGACGAGGATATATAGCTCGGAGACGTAGAACAAAAATGCGTCTATTTTCATCAACCTTTCGAGGGGCCCATTCAAGACTTACCCGAACTATGACTCAACAGAAAACGAGAGCTTTGGGTTCTGCTCATCGGGATAGAAGTAGGAAAAAGAGAGATTTTCGCCGTTTGTGGATCACTCGTATAAATGCAGTAATACGTGAGATTGCAGTACTTCATAAGATTAAGGTATTTTATAAATTCTATAAATATAGTAGATTTATATACAAGCTGCACACGAAGCACTCGCTTCTTAATCGAAAAATACTAGCGCAAATCGCTATATCAAATCGAAATTGTATTTCCATGATTTCCAATGAGATCATTCAGTTTGCAGGGTTCTTTTTGCGGAACAGGCTTGCCCGGAGAATGCACTCCGGGAAGGTGGAGTATAAATTAATAGGATAAGGTAGTCAAAATGAACGAGCACGATTCACTAAAAAAAAATGAACTATTTCTTCTTTTTCTTCCCCGATTCGGATTCTTTTTGGTTTCTTCCGACGTGACAATTCTTGGGTTCGCTCATTTTGCGAACAAAACATCTACCCTACCCGAGTTGGGTTAAAGATTGGAATTTTTATTCCTTTTATTCCATTGTGGCCGTAGGCCTATTTTTTTTTTGGTTTTAGGACCTTTTTTAGGGCTAGGGGTTGACTTGGGTCTTGTTCTTTCAAATGGTTTCTCTTTATCAATAGGAAGAAAAGGTAACAAAGCTAAAATACGAGCTTGTTTTATAGCAAGCGTAATTAATCGTTGTTGTTTCAAGGTCAATCGATTCACTCGTCTAGATAATATTTTTTTTTCGTCACTAAGAAATCGACTAATTAAAGTCATGTTTCTATAATCAATTCGATCCCCCGATCCAATTGGGGGCAAACGCCTACGAAAAGATTGCTTGGATTTCGATTTCAGAAAGGGTTTCTTGGATTTCAGAAAGGGTTTCTTGGATTTCAGCTTGGATTTCAGAAAGGGTCGCTTGGATTTATCCATGGTTTATTTAGTCCTTATCTTAAAAATCCTATTTCTGAATTCGAATTTGGGATACGACCGAAATAGGATTTGATTTGTTTATATCTCTTATATGTCATTATGTAATTTGTTCTTGTTACTGGAAAGGGTGGCATTCGATTCGATCTATTTCTTTATTTCCCCATGAATTGTATGCTTGTAACAATAGGGGCAGAATTTTCTCAATTCCAATCGACTAGGTGTCTTGTGTCGATTCTTTTGAGTAATATATCTGGAAATGCCCGGAGATTCCTTAGTAACACTGTTTCGGACACAACTGGTACATTCCAAAATAACTCTGACTCTTACATCTTTACCCTTGGCCATGAACCTCCTTTGCATTTTGGATTCACTCAACTCTTCTAGTTTCAATCCGAAACGAAGAAAAAAAAGGGAAAAATAGAAGTGGCTAACCCGATTAGGAACGATTTCGTTGCAATCAATAGAGTAATATTAAGAAGTAATACAATGATTTTTAACTCTCAATTATTTCGAATGTATTTCATTTAAGTATCTTGTATAATTTTGTTACCCTAAACCCATTATTTCTAGTTTCGTACTCCCTCTATGAATTCGAGCCTAATCAGGAGTTTCGCCGAGGTTAAATCCACTTTGATTCTTTGTCTGTCCTACTTTACTTTATCCTCAAAAAAAGAAAACAAAGAAAGAGAGAGAGGAAGAGGTATTAGTCACATATAATTTATTGTATCGCTAATCTTCTTCATCCCTTCCCATGTCAATAACTAGAATGAAAAAAGGGGAATGTCAACGCATCCGGGAAGAAACGATTGATCTCTATCAATAGACCTGCTAAAGACCCGAACCATAGAGTACTTAGCACAGGAGCCGCGGAGAGATATGTTTTTAGATCGCGCATTGAAAATCCTCCTTCTTTATTGGAATACATATATGATCAGATGCATAGGTCCTTAAGGATCGCTTGTATTTTAGTTGTACGCGGACTCCCTAACAAAACCGGAAATATACCATGACCTGGTCAATGTCAATAACACTAAGATTTCCCTTTCCTTAAAACGAAAAAAGAACGTCCCACTCCTACGGAGTATTGTATTACTGATAAGTATACATTAATACAATACTCCATCTAGTTAATTTAAGTGATGCTTTAGTTCTACTGCATATAAAGCAGCTTTGTTTTTTTTCTATTTCTTCCTTCTTCTCGAATTATTTTATTTCGTAGTTGCTTTTTTTGAGTTGGGAGTCTTTCCAGGCCAATTCATACCTTCGGGCTGTTATCGTCTGATGATATGTAATTATGCAATTTGTTCTTGTTACTAGGTCTTCTATGAGACCAACGTGAAAGAGTGAAAGATCCCACTAAATCGAATTTTGTCCCTGAATCTAACAAAGAATCTAATAAAGAATCGAACCAATTCTATTTTTTTGCCATGGTTTTTGGGGCGGGAAATGATTTATTCCTGATGATGATCCATCATAGAAAGAAATCTTACTTTGTATTCGAAAGCGTATTATTTATAACGTATTATTTCGATAGATAGAGATGCTATGTATTTTATGTTTTTTCTTGTTTTCAGAATTCTTTCGATCTTCTATTTCTATAGAGTTCTCTATGAGATTCGTTCGATTTCAATTCTGAAGGATTTCGATCGGTCGTACCAAAAGGATGTCATTCACAAAATCCTTGTGTTCCGTCTGAACCCGACGACCCCTTTTGGGGGGAGGTTCAAGTGAAGTTAAAAAAAAACCGAATTCGAAATCGGTAGAAATAGAAACAGATAGACTAGAAACGACATCTCTTATGTCTATGAGAGAGACCAAAAAGAAGAAATGCCAAGATAGATTGTATCTCAATGGAGAAATAATGATGTGGAAAACAAGACAGGGATTCTATACAATGACACTGTATACCAATTGAATACCAATTGAAAGGGATGTAGCGCAGTTTGGTAGCGCGTTTGTTTTGGGTACAAAATGTCACGGGTTCAAATCCTGTCATCCCTACCTATTCTTTCGACTTATGGGCAGTAACGAGAGGTCCCTTGAGATCGATTGAATTTGGACATACGGAATCTTTCTGTTTATGATACTATATAGATACGTTCTGGGGGGTAGAAAAAAATCCTTGTCTTTGCGATCTTATCTTATCGATGGTGATAAGAAAGCGCTCTTAGTTCAGTTTGGTAGAACGTGGGTCTCCAAAACCCGATGTCGTGGGTTCAAATCCTGCAGAGCGCGGGTCGAATTCGAGTGAAATACCTTCACTAACTTGAACAGCAACCTGAATTCGACCTCCTCCTTTTTTGAGTCCGCAGGAGGTCAATCAAAAACCGAGATGTTAATCTTACTTAATCAAAGGTCCAACTGATCGCTGCGTCTGTATTGTAAATATGCAGTTACGAATAATCCAGCCAAAGTAATCGGAATTAGACCTAACACGATTCCAAATAGTAAAACTTCAATCATTTCGATTTGGTTGAAAAGGGGAAAAGAGAGAGGGAATATCTATCCTTAAATATTCATCCGAATTGAACACGAATCTCATCAAGCAAGAATTGACAATTGATGGGGAAAGGCACTCTAGAATCCGAGGAAACATTTTTTTTCTATTTTCTAAAAGAATTGTTCATTCAATTCATTTCAAATAAGTCGTATCTTGCTCAGACTAATAAATAGAGCCGGGGTTATAGTTGAAGCCACCAATAGAAAGCCAAAATAACTAGTTATAGTAGGCATGAAGGAGCTAAAGGAGATACGTTCTTTTTATATTATACATATGGTTCTAAAACACTTACCTAAGTTTCCGCTTTTGAAAGATAAGAGGATACGAAAAAATACCAATTGACAGAATCAGAATCCGTTCCAATTTCAGTTTGATTCATCAGTCAGTCTAGGGGACTCGAACAAAGATAAAAAAAAGGCTGGATTGATCATCTGTGACATCTGCGGATTCCACGATTGCAAATCAACAGATTCATTCAGCAACTTCTGAGTAAAGGACTAGGAATAAGAACTTTGTCTCGGAATTTCATTCACAAATGAAACTTACCGTGAATCGCTGTGGAATAAAATTCGAAAATCGTTTCGATTTTGATCATTTCTTTTTCAACTGTATCAACTCTAGTTTCTCTTTTGGAACGAACGACCTTATAACACCTTTTACCTGATTGAAGTAAGTAGTAGGTTCTTTAATCACACATAATATCTCGAATGAGAAAAAAGTATCACACGATCGAAGAAAGAAAACCTTTCTTTTCTATTTTTGGACAACTCTAAGACTAGTAATTATATTCTTTTAGGTTCGACATTTTTTCTTTCCATAGTATGGAGTCCTACCGGTCAAGAAGGAACCCTTGGCCCTAAATGAAGCAATGGTTGCATCAGGAATGTGGATTGTTACAACTATTGTTTGGTTTCGTTCAGGGAATCCGATCTACTAGTGTTATTGTATTACTAATCAATTCCTTGAAATGAAAGGATTCGCACTTTTCTTTCTATTCTAGAACCAAGAGAAGGGGACTTCTCAATTTCGCATCGAATCAAATTGTGGGAATATGAGAATCTCTTTCGTGAATTAGTCAAACCCAACTCGTCGGACTCACACTTTAGCAGATCTTCCGTTTCTAGTCCAAAGCAAGTAATGAAAAGAACCCTAAAACTACAACTACAGGAATTTTCGATTGAACGACACGTGGTTCCGCATAGAT